GCTAACGTAGCTTAACTAAAGCATAACACTGAAGATGTTAAGACGAACCCTAGAGTGGTTCCGTGGGCACAAAGGCTTGGTCCTGACTTTCCTATCAGCTCTAGCTAGAATTACACATGCAAGTATCCGCCCACCCGTGAGAATGCCCTACAGTTTCCCGCCCGGAAACAAGGAGCCGGTATCAGGCACCCCAACTTTAGCCCATAACGCCTTGCACAGCCACACCCCCAAGGGAATTCAGCAGTGATAAACATTAAGCCATAAGTGAAAACTTGACTTAGTTAAAGCTTAGAGGGCCGGTAAAACTCGTGCCAGCCACCGCGGTTATACGAGAGGCCCAAGTTGATAACCACCGGCGTAAAGCGTGGTTAAGAAAATTTTGAAACTAAAGCCGAATACTCTCAGAGCCGTTATACGTACCCGAGTGAAAGAAGCCCCACTACGAAAGTGGCTTTAATGTTTCTGACTCCACGAAAGCTGGGGAACAAACTGGGATTAGATACCCCACTATGCCCAGCCCTAAACTTTGATAGCAAAATACACCCACTATCCGCCCGGGTACTACGAGCATTAGCTTAAAACCCAAAGGACTTGGCGGTGCTTTAGACCCACCTAGAGGAGCCTGTTCTAGAACCGATAACCCCCGTTAAACCTCACCCTCTCTTGTTCCTTCCCGCCTATATACCGCCGTCGTCAGCTTACCCTGTGAAGGACTTAAAGTAAGCGGAACCAGTACAACTCAAAACGCCAGGTCGAGGTGTAGCATATGAGAGGGGAAGAAATGGGCTACATTCTCTGCCTCAGAATAAACGGATAATGATATGAAAAACCATTAGAAGGAGGATTTAGCAGTAAGCAAAAAATAGAGTGTTTTGCTGAAACTGGCCCTGAAGCGCGCACACACCGCCCGTCACTCTCCCCAAGCTTACGAATAAAAATAGATAAAAAACTAAAAGAGCAAAGGGGAGGCAAGTCGTAACATGGTAAGTGTACCGGAAGGTGCACTTGGATAAACCAGGGCTTAGCTAAGCACAGATATAGCATCTCCCTTACACTGAGAAGTCACCCGTGCAAATCGGGTCGCTCTGACACCCAACAGCTAGCCCGCCCTTATAAACTCAACACTTAAACATACATAAACCCTAACATCCTCAATACCTCAATTAAATCATTCTTCCGCTCTAGTATAGGCGATAGAAAAAGACCTACGGCGCAATAGAAAAAGTACCGCAAGGGAAAGCTGAAAGAGAAGTGAAACAACTCAGTAAAGTATAAGAAAGCAGAGTTTTTACCTCGTACCTTTTGCATCATGTTCTAGCTAGAGCCCCCCAAGCGAAAAGCATTTTAGTTTGACAACCCGAAACTAGGTGAGCTACTCCAAGACAGCCTAACATATAGGGCCAACCCGTCTCTGTGGCAAAAGAGTGGGAAGATCTTCGAGTAGAGGTGATAAACCTACCGAACCTGGTTATAGCTGGTTACCTAACAATTGAATAGAAGTTCAGCCTCTTGAGTTCTCCCCTCCCCACTGGTTATAACCTAAACCTTAAAGACTAAGAGAAATCTAGAGAGTTAGTCGAAGGGGGTACAGCCCCTTTGAAACAAGACACAACTTTATTTAGGAGGATAAGGATCAAATTCTATTAAGGTTAAATATTTTAGTGGGCCTAAAAGCAGCCACCCCAAAAGAAAGCGTTAAAGCTCGGATATTCCTCAAACCCCTAATTCTGATTTCTAAATCCAACCCCCCTTATTTTATTAGGTCTTCCCATAACTACATATGGGAGTGATCATGCTAGTATGAGTAATAAGAGATTATTGCATCTCTCCATGCATAAGTGTAACTCGGAACGGACTCCCCGCCGAGCATTAACGCCCCCAAAACTAGAGGGTACTGGGCCAGAAATAAAAGAACAAGAAAACCGCCCAAAAGATATCGTTAACCCCACACTGGTGCGCCTACATGGAAAGACTAAAAGGGTAAGAAGGAACTCGGCAAATTCTCCCTAAGCCTCGCCTGTTTACCAAAAACATCGCCTCTTGCCAATTAAGCATAAGAGGTCCCGCCTGCCCTGTGACTATAAGTTTAACGGCCGCGGTATTTTGACCGTGCAAAGGTAGCGCAATCACTTGTCTTTTAAATGAAGACCTGTATGAATGGCACGACGAGGGCTTAACTGTCTCCTTTCCCCAGTCAATGAAATTGATCTCCCCGTGCAGAAGCGGGGATACCACCATAAGACGAGAAGACCCTATGGAGCTTTAGACACCAGGACAGACCATGTCAATACCCTCTAATCAAAGAGTAGAACTAATTGGCCCCTGCCCCTATGTCTTTGGTTGGGGCGACCGCGGGGTAAAACAAAACCCCCACGTGGATTAGGAGTATACTCCTACAACCAAGAGCATACAGCTCTAAGTAACAGAATATCTGACCATCAAGATCCGGCCATGCCGATCAACGGACCGAGTTACCCTAGGGATAACAGCGCAATCCTCTTTTAGAGCCCATATCGACAAGGGGGTTTACGACCTCGATGTTGGATCAGGACATCCTATTGGTGCAGCCGCTATTAAGGGTTCGTTTGTTCAACGATTAAAGTCCTACGTGATCTGAGTTCAGACCGGAGTAATCCAGGTCAGTTTCTATCTATGATTTGATCTCTTCTAGTACGAAAGGACCGATGAGAAGAGGCCCATACTTCAAGTACGCCTCCCCCCTACCTAATGAAGACAACTAAAATAGGCAAGAGGGCATACCCCCTTGTCTGAGATAATGACATGTTAAGGTGGCAGAGCCCGGTTACTGCAAAAGACCTAAGCCCTTTCAACAGAGGTTCAAATCCTCTCCTTAGCTATGATTTCAACCCTGGCACTATTCATTATTAACCCCCTCATCCTAACCGTGTTTGTCCTTCTAGCCGTTGCCCTCCTTACTCTCGTTGAGCGTAAGGTCTTAGGCTATATGCAACTACGAAAGGGGCCTAACGTAGTTGGACCATACGGGCTTCTACAGCCCATCGCGGACGGCCTTAAACTATTTATAAAAGAGCCCGTACGACCTTCCACTTCCTCACCTGTCCTCTTTCTTCTTGCCCCCACCCTCGCCCTTACCCTCGCCCTTACCCTTTGGGCTCCAATACCCCTTCCATTCCCCGTGGCTGACATAAATTTAGGTATTCTTTTTATTCTGGCCCTTTCTAGCCTGGCGGTATATTCCATTCTAGGCTCAGGTTGGGCATCAAATTCAAAATACGCACTTATTGGGGCCCTACGAGCTGTTGCTCAGACTATTTCCTACGAAGTTAGCCTCGGACTAATTCTTCTTAACGCCATCCTCTTCACTGGGGGCTTTACCCTGCAAACCTTTAGCGTCGCCCAGGAAAGCACTTGACTAATTCTACCCGCCTGACCCCTCGCTGCCATGTGATATATCTCTACCCTAGCTGAAACAAACCGGGCCCCCTTTGATCTTACAGAGGGGGAATCTGAACTAGTGTCCGGATTTAACGTTGAATACGCGGGCGGTCCCTTTGCGCTCTTCTTGTTGGCCGAATACGCCAACATTCTACTTATAAACACCCTGTCAGCGGTTCTATTCCTTGGATCCTCCCTACTTCATCACACCCCCGCCCTCACGTCCATAACTCTTATGACCAAGGCCGCCTTGCTTTCAGTAGTTTTTCTTTGAGTTCGAGCTTCCTACCCCCGCTTTCGATATGATCAGCTGATGCACCTAATCTGAAAAAGCTTCCTTCCCCTCACGCTAGCCCTTGTAATTTGACACCTTGCCCTCCCTATTGCACTCACTGGGCTCCCCCCTCAACTATAGGCTTGGAGCCGTGCCTGAAACAAAGGGCCACTTTGATAGAGTGAATAATGAGGGTTAGAGTCCCTCCAGCTCCTTAGAAAGAAGGGATTCGAACCCTACCTGAAGAGATCAAAACTCTTAGTGCTTCCTCTACACCACTTCCTAGTAAGGTCAGCTAAATTAAGCTTCTGGGCCCATACCCCAGACATGTTGGTTAAAATCCTTCCTTTACTAATGAACCCTTTTATTTTAACTACCCTGCTATTTGGTCTAGGCCTCGGGACCACAATTACTCTTACAAGCTCCCACTGACTGCTCGCCTGAATGGGCCTTGAAATGAACACACTTGCTATTATTCCCCTTATGGCACAACATCACCACCCCCGCGCGGTAGAGGCCACTACAAAATACTTCCTAGCCCAAGCGGCCGCTGCCGCTATACTTCTCTTTGCCAGCCTTACCAACGCCTGAATTTCAGGACAGTGAGATATTAGTCAAATAACACATCCCCTCCCCACTACCATTATTACCCTTGCACTCGCGCTCAAAATTGGACTTGCACCCGTCCACGCCTGACTCCCCGAAGTTCTTCAAGGCCTTGATCTTACCACTGGTTTGATTCTCTCCACATGACAGAAACTTGCCCCTTTTGCCCTTATTCTTCAGATTAACCCTTCTCAACCTGCCCTTCTTATTTTATTGGGCCTTGTTTCTATATTAGTTGGGGGCTGGGGAGGACTAAATCAAACCCAGCTTCGCAAGATTCTTGCCTACTCTTCAATTGCCCACCTTGGCTGAATGATCCTTATTTTGCAATTTTCCCCCTCCCTGACCCTCGTAGCCCTTTTAACGTACCTGGTCATAACACTTTCAACATTCCTAATTTTTAAGCTAAACAAAGCCACCACCGTCAATGCCCTGGCTTCATCATGATCCAAAGCCCCCATCCTTACATCCCTAACCCCCCTTGTTCTCCTCTCCCTTGGAGGCCTCCCCCCTCTTACCGGCTTTATACCTAAATGATTTATTCTTCAGGAGCTCACTAAGCAAGACCTCGGTTTTACCGCCACACTAGCTGCCCTCTCTGCCCTCCTTAGCCTCTATTTTTATCTCCGTTTATCCTACGCGATAACACTCACTATGTCCCCCAACAACCTAGCTGGCATTACCCCCTGACGTCTTCCCTCCCCCCAGCTCACCCTCCCTGTTGCTGTCTCCACCTCAATATCTATCTGCCTTCTTCCCACAGCCCCCGCTGTTATGGCCCTTCTTTCCTCCTAGGGACTTAGGATAGCACCCAGACCAAGGGCCTTCAAAGCCCTAAGCGGGAGTGAAAATCTCCCAGTCCCTGCTTAAGACTTACGGGACATTAACCCACATCTTCTGCGTGCAAAGCAGACACTTTAATTAAGCTAAAGCCTTAATCTAGATAGGCAGGCCTCGATCCTACAAACTCTTAGTTAACAGCTAAGCGCTCAAACCAGCGAGCATCCATCTACCTTTCCCCGCCTGGCAGGGCAAAAAAGGCGGGGAAAGCCCCGGCAGGGGTTAGCCTGCTTCTTCAGATTTGCAATCTAATATGTTTAACACCTCAAGGCTTGGTAAGAAGAGGACTCAAACCTCTGTCTATGGGGCTACAATCCACCGCTTTAAACTCAGCCATCTTACCTGTGGCAATCACACGTTGATTCTTCTCAACTAATCACAAAGACATCGGCACCCTTTATCTAGTATTTGGTGCCTGAGCTGGAATAGTAGGCACAGCCCTAAGCCTTCTTATTCGAGCAGAACTAAGCCAACCCGGCTCTCTCCTTGGAGACGACCAAATTTATAACGTTATCGTTACGGCTCACGCCTTCGTAATAATTTTCTTTATAGTAATACCAATTATGATTGGCGGGTTCGGGAACTGACTTATTCCTCTTATGATCGGAGCCCCCGACATAGCTTTCCCCCGAATAAATAACATAAGCTTTTGACTTCTCCCCCCTTCATTTCTCCTTCTCCTGGCCTCTTCAGGGGTTGAAGCTGGGGCCGGAACAGGTTGAACAGTTTATCCCCCTCTTGCCGGAAACCTCGCCCATGCAGGAGCCTCCGTTGACCTAACCATCTTCTCTCTCCACCTAGCAGGTATTTCATCTATTCTCGGGGCAATTAATTTTATCACAACTATTATTAACATAAAACCTCCTGCGATTTCTCAATATCAAACCCCTCTATTCGTGTGAGCCGTCCTAATTACAGCAGTCCTTCTGCTCCTTTCTCTGCCTGTTTTAGCCGCCGGAATTACCATGCTCCTAACAGACCGTAACTTAAACACGACATTCTTCGACCCTGCTGGGGGAGGGGACCCCATTCTCTACCAACACCTCTTCTGATTCTTTGGTCATCCTGAAGTCTATATTCTTATCCTCCCAGGCTTTGGTATAATTTCCCACATTGTAGCCTACTATTCAGGTAAAAAAGAACCTTTCGGTTACATGGGTATGGTGTGGGCCATGATGGCCATTGGCCTCCTCGGGTTCATCGTATGAGCCCACCACATGTTTACTGTTGGAATAGACGTAGACACCCGGGCCTACTTTACGTCCGCCACAATAATCATTGCCATCCCCACAGGCGTTAAAGTCTTTAGCTGGCTGGCCACACTTCACGGAGGAGCAATCAAGTGAGAGACTCCCCTTTTATGAGCCCTAGGCTTCATCTTTTTATTCACAGTGGGAGGTCTTACAGGTATTGTCCTGGCCAATTCTTCCCTAGATATTGTTCTCCATGATACCTATTACGTAGTAGCCCACTTCCATTACGTACTATCCATGGGGGCTGTATTTGCCATCGTTGCTGCCTTCGTACACTGATTCCCCTTATTTTCCGGCTACACCCTACACAGCACCTGAACAAAAATCCACTTTGCTGTAATGTTTGTAGGAGTAAATTTAACATTCTTCCCCCAGCACTTCCTAGGCCTTGCCGGAATGCCTCGACGATACTCCGATTACCCGGACGCCTACACTTTATGAAACACAGTGTCATCTATTGGCTCCCTTATCTCCCTTGTCGCCGTTATTATGTTCCTTTTTATTATCTGAGAAGCCTTTGCCGCAAAACGGGAAGTCCTCTCTGTGGAACTAACTGCTACAAACGTTGAATGACTGCACGGCTGCCCTCCCCCCTACCACACCTTCGAAGAACCTGCATTCGTTCAAATTCAACAATCTTAAGGGTGGCCTCTCGACGAGAAAGGGAGGAGTTGAACCTCCATATATTGGTTTCAAGCCACCACATAGCCGCTCTGTCACTTTCTTTAATAAGACACTAGTAAAATGCTATAACACTGCTTTGTCAAGGCAGAGTCGTGGGTTAAAACCCCGCGTGTCTTAAATCATGGCACACCCCTCTCAACTAGGTTTTCAGGATGCAGCTTCACCTGTAATAGAAGAACTTCTTCATTTTCACGACCATGCTCTAATAATCGTATTCCTTATCAGTACACTGGTACTTTACATTATTGTAGCCATAGTAACAACTAAACTCACAAACAAATTTATCCTAGACTCCCAAGAAATTGAAATTATCTGGACAATTCTCCCAGCCATTATTCTTATTCTTATTGCTCTTCCTTCACTTCGGATTTTATACCTAATGGACGAAATTAACGACCCCCATTTAACAATTAAAGCCATGGGACACCAGTGGTATTGAAGCTATGAATACACAGACTACGAAGATCTCGGATTTGACTCTTACATGATCCCTACTCAAGATCTTGCCCCTGGCCAATTTCGCCTCTTAGAAGCCGACCACCGAATAGTAATTCCCGTAGAATCCCCCATCCGAGTACTGGTCTCTGCGGAAGATGTTCTTCACTCTTGGGCCGTTCCAAGCCTTGGGGTTAAAATGGACGCAGTCCCTGGACGTCTAAACCAAACAGCCTTTATTGCATCCCGACCTGGGGTATTCTATGGACAGTGCTCTGAAATCTGCGGAGCTAACCACAGCTTCATACCAATTGTAGTTGAAGCAGTCCCTCTAGAACACTTTGAAAACTGATCCTCCTTAATACTTGAAGACGCATCGCTAAGAAGCTAAACAGGGTAAAGCGTTAGCCTTTTAAGCTAAAGATTGGTGACTCCCAACCACCCCTAGCGACATGCCACAGCTCAACCCCTCACCCTGGTTCGCTATCCTAGTCTTCTCCTGACTAATTTTTATTACTGTTATCCCTCCTAAAGTTCTTGCTCATACTTTCCCTAATGAGCCCACTTCCCAGAGCACTGAAAAACCTAAAACACAGCCCTGAAACTGACCGTGATACTAAGCTTCTTCGACCAATTTATAAGCCCCACAATATTTGGCATTCCTCTGATAGCCCTCGCTCTTAGCCTCCCCTGAATCCTTTACCCTAAGCCCACTTCACGCTGACTAAACAGCCGCCTCTTGACCCTTCAGGGCTGATTCTTAAATCGTTTTACCCAGCAAATCCTTCAGCCAATTAACCTAGCAGGCCATAAATGAGCAGTATTACTTACATCCTTAATATTGTTCCTAATTACATTAAACATGCTTGGGCTTCTCCCCTATACATTTACACCAACAACCCAGCTCTCCCTTAATATAGCCTTTGCTGTTCCCCTGTGGCTGGCAACAGTAATTATTGGGATGCGTAACCAACCCACTCACGCACTCGGCCACCTTCTACCAGAAGGTACCCCCACCCTCCTTATTCCTATTCTTATTATTATCGAAACGATTAGCCTATTCATTCGACCCTTAGCCCTTGGGGTCCGATTGACAGCCAACCTCACAGCTGGCCACCTTCTCATTCAACTAATTGCTACGGCCGCCTTCGTCCTCCTACCTCTTATGCCTACAGTTGCTATTCTTACCGCTACCCTGCTCTTCCTTCTCACTCTTCTTGAAGTCGCCGTTGCTATAATTCAGGCATACGTATTTGTTCTTCTACTAAGCCTCTACCTACAAGAAAACGTCTAATGGCCCATCAAGCACACGCATACCACATAGTTGACCCCAGCCCCTGACCTCTTACAGGCGCAATTGCTGCCCTACTAATAACCTCTGGTCTCGCAATTTGAATACACTTTCACTCCACAACACTAATAACCCTGGGTTTAATCCTTCTGCTTCTAACAATGTATCAGTGATGACGCGATATTATTCGAGAAGGAACATTCCAAGGTCATCATACACCCCCTGTCCAAAAAGGTCTCCGATACGGAATAATTCTGTTTATCACCTCTGAAGTCTTCTTCTTCCTCGGATTCTTCTGGGCCTTCTACCACGCGAGCTTAGCCCCAACCCCTGAACTAGGGGGGTGCTGACCCCCCACAGGAATCACCACTCTTGACCCCTTTGAAGTCCCCCTTCTAAACACAGCCGTACTTCTTGCTTCTGGTGTAACAGTAACCTGGGCCCATCACAGCATTATGGAGGGCCAACGAAAACAAGCTATCCAGTCCTTAGCTCTTACCATTCTCCTCGGGTTCTATTTTACATTTCTCCAAGGAATAGAATACTATGAAGCACCCTTTACAATTGCAGACGGGGTCTATGGCTCCACCTTCTTTGTTGCAACCGGCTTCCACGGCCTCCATGTAATCATTGGTTCTACCTTTCTAGCTATCTGCTTACTACGACAAGTTCAGTATCACTTTACTTCCGAGCACCACTTTGGCTTCGAAGCCGCTGCATGATATTGACACTTTGTCGATGTAGTGTGACTCTTCCTTTACATCTCTATCTACTGATGAGGATCTTAATCTTTCTAGTATTAACGCTAGTACCAGTGACTTCCAATCACTTAGTCTTGGTTCAAATCCAAGGAAAGATAATGAACCTGGTTACCACTGTAATTCTTATCTCAATTACATTATCCACCGTACTAATTATCGTCTCCTTTTGACTTCCTCAAATAACCCCCGACTATGAGAAGCTTTCCCCCTACGAATGTGGGTTTGACCCATTGGGCTCCGCCCGCCTGCCCTTTTCACTCCGATTCTTCCTAGTCGCCATTCTCTTCTTACTCTTTGACCTAGAAATTGCACTCCTTCTCCCCCTCCCCTGAGGAGACCAGCTATCCACCCCCCTCACGACCTTCACCTGAGCCTCTGCAGTACTAATGCTCCTCACCCTGGGCCTAGTTTATGAATGAATACAGGGGGGCCTAGAATGGGCCGAATAGGCAATTAGTTTAAGAAAAACACTTGATTTCGGCTCAAAAACTTGTGGTTAGAGTCCATAACTGCCTAATGACCCCCGCTCACTTCGCCTTTTCATCAACATTCATCTTAGGGCTGGCAGGCCTAGCGTTCCATCGCACCCACCTGCTCTCCGCCCTATTATGCCTCGAAGGCATAATGCTATCTCTATTTATTGCACTATCCCTATGAACACTTCAGCTTGACTCCACAAGCTTTTCACCCTCACCTATAATTCTACTGGCCTTCTCCGCCTGTGAGGCAAGTGCAGGATTAGCCCTCCTTGTCGCCACCGCCCGCACTCACGGGACGGACCGCCTCCAAAGTCTAAACCTCCTACAATGCTAAAAATTCTTATTCCAACCCTCATACTTCTGCCTACAGTTTGAACTGTCCCGTTTCACCGACTCTGGTCTACGGCCCTACTCTATAGTTTAACTATCGCAATTGCGAGCCTATCCTGACTAAAAACTCCCGCGGAAACTGGCTGAGCCTCACTCAACCTTTACATAGCGACAGATCCTCTATCCACCCCCCTTCTGGTCTTAACATGCTGGCTTCTCCCCTTAATAATTTTGGCCAGTCAAAATCACACCAGTTCAGAGCCCGAAAATCGCCAACGCATATATATTTCCCTACTCACATCCCTCCAAATCTTTTTAATTATGGCCTTTAGTGCCACCGAAGTAATCATGTTCTATGTGATATTTGAGGCCACCCTTATCCCCACCCTCATCATCATCACCCGATGAGGAAATCAAACTGAACGGCTTAATGCCGGGACCTATTTCTTATTTTATACCCTCGCCGGCTCACTTCCACTTCTAGTTGCTCTTCTTCTGCTACAAAATACAACTGGAACCCTCTCTCTACTAACCCTTCAATACACACTTCCCATGCAACTGTTCACTTACGCAGATAAATTATGATGAGCGGGCTGTCTCCTAGCATTCCTAGTCAAAATACCGCTTTATGGCGCACATCTCTGGCTTCCTAAAGCCCACGTTGAAGCCCCAATTGCAGGGTCAATAATTCTGGCAGCCGTTCTACTAAAACTAGGAGGCTACGGTATAATTCGAATAATAATTATGCTTGAACCCCTCACCCAGCAACTCAGCTACCCGTTTATTATTTTTGCCCTATGAGGGGTCATCATAACTGGCTCTATCTGTTTACGACAAGCCGACTTAAAGTCCCTCATTGCCTACTCGTCGGTCAGCCACATAGGCCTGGTTGCAGCAGGCATCCTTATCCAAACCCCCTGGGGACTAACCGGGGCCCTTATCCTTATAATCGCCCACGGCCTTACCTCCTCCGCTCTGTTCTGCTTGGCAAACACAAACTACGAACGAACGCACAGCCGAACAATAGTCCTAGCACGAGGGTTACAAATAGCGCTCCCCCTAATAACTTCCTGATGGTTTATTGCTAGCCTTGCCAACCTAGCCCTTCCTCCCCTCCCCAACCTGATAGGAGAACTCATGATTATCTCCTCTTTATTTAACTGGTCATGATGAACTCTAATCCTTACAGGGGCTGGTACTCTAATTACCGCCGGCTACTCACTATATATGTTCCTAATAACGCAACGAGGCCCAATTCCAGCACATATTATTGCTCTCGACCCCACCTACGCACGAGAGCACCTCCTCATTACCCTCCACCTCCTCCCCCTCCTCCTCCTTATTACTAAACCAGAGTTAATTTGAGGGTGAACCGCCTGTAGGTATAGTTTAACCAAAACATTAGATTGTGGGTCTAAAAATAGGGGTTAAACCCCCCTTACCCACCGAGAGAGGCTCGACAGCAGCGATGACTGCTAATTTTCGCCACCCTGGTTAGACTCCAAGGCTCACTCGAGTGCTAGACTCCAAGGCTCACTCGAGTGCTCCTAAAGGATAACAGCTCATCCGTTGGTCTTAGGAACCAAAAACTCTTGGTGCAAATCCAAGTAGCAGCTATGCACCAGACCCCTATCATAATAACCTCAAGCTTAGTATTAATTTTTCTACTGCTTCTCTTCCCCGTCCTTACCACCCTTTCTCCAACCCCCCGGGGGCCTGATTGAGCCACTATTCAAGTAAAAACAGCCGTAAAAACGGCCTTCTTCGTCAGCCTCTTACCTCTCTTCCTTTTCCTAAACGAAGGCACCGAAACGATCACCACCACCTGGGCCTGAACAAATACCCTAACATTTGATATCAATATTAGCCTAACCTTTGACTTTTATTCAGTTATCTTCACCCCTATTGCCCTCTACGTAACTTGGTCTATTCTAGAGTTTGCCTCCTGATATATGCACTCAGACCCCTACATAAATCGGTTTTTTAAATACCTTCTTATTTTCCTTATCGCAATGATCATTCTAGTGACAGCCAATAATATATTTCAACTCTTTATTGGCTGAGAGGGTGTTGGCATCATGTCCTTTCTCCTTATCGGATGATGGTTTGGACGAGCGGATGCAAACACCGCTGCCCTCCAAGCAGTACTTTATAATCGAGTCGGGGACATTGGGCTAATTCTTGCCATAGCATGAATCGCTACCAACCTAAACTCCTGAGAAATACAACAAATGTTTGCCACAGCCAAAGACTTCAACCTAACATTACCACTCTTAGGACTAATCCTGGCTGCCACTGGAAAGTCTGCCCAATTTGGCCTTCACCCATGACTGCCTTCCGCAATGGAAGGCCCAACACCGGTCTCTGCCCTACTTCACTCTAGCACAATAGTCGTTGCCGGTATTTTTCTCCTCATCCGCCTTAGCCCTTTAATGGAGAATAACCCTACAGCCCTCACCACATGCCTATGTTTAGGCGCCCTAACAACCCTCTTTACTGCTACCTGCGCCCTTACCCAAAATGATATTAAAAAAATCGTTGCATTCTCTACATCAAGCCAACTTGGTTTAATAATAGTTACAATTGGCCTCAACCAACCACAACTCGCTTTCCTGCACATTTGCACCCACGCCTTCTTTAAAGCTATGCTATCCTCTGCTCAGGCTCTATTATCCACAGTCTTAATGACGAACAGGACATCCGCAAAATAGGGGGTATACACCATCTCACCCCCCTTACCTCCTCCTGCTTGACCGTCGGCAGCCTGGCTCTTACCGGTACCCCCTAGTTAGCAGGATTCTTCTCTAAAGACGCAATTATTGAGGCCTTAAACACATCTTACCTAAACGCCTGAGCCCTTGCCCTCACCCTCCTTGCTACCTCTTTTACAGCCATCTACAGCCTCCGTGTAATTTTCTTTGTCTCCATAGGACATCCCCGATTTAGTCCCCTTTCCCCCATTAATGAAAATAACCCAGCAGTGATTAACCCCATTAAACGGCTAGCCTGAGGCAGCATTGTTGCCGGACTCTTAATTACTTCCAACATTCTTCCCTTTAAAACACCAGTGATATCTATACCCCCTCTTCTTAAACTTGCCGCCCTTATTGTAACCATCCTCGGCCTCCTTATTGCCCTAGAGCTCGCCTCCCTCACAAGTAAACAGTTTAAACCAACCCCCCTCCTGCCTCTCCACCACTTCTCCAACATGCTAGGGTTCTTCCCAGCCCTTGTGCATCGAATAACCCCTAAATTAAACTTAATTCTTGGTCAAACCGTTGCAAATCAAATAATCGATCAAACCTGGTTAGAAAAAACTGGTCCTAAAGCCGTCGCAACTCTCAATACACCACTCATTTCTACCACAAGTAATATCCAACGAGGCGTAATTAAAACCTACCTTGCTTTATTTTTACTTACCACAGCCCTGGCCACACTCCTTCTCCTGCGTTAAACAGCTCGTAAAGCCCCCCGATTTAGTCCCCGCGTTAACTCCAGCACCACAAATAGGGTCAAAAGCAAAACCCATGCCCCTAAAATAAGCAGTCCCCCTCCTGCCGAGTATATTATAGCTACCCCTCCTACGTCCCCGCGAAATATCGAAAACTCACTCACTTCGTCCGCTGTTACCCACGACCCTTCATATCACCCCCCTCAGAACAAGAAAGAAGAAGTTATTACCCCCGCAAGGTATAGTAGTATTGCCCCTAAAACAGGCCAACTCCCCCAGCCCTCCGGGTAAGGCTCAGCAGCTAAAGCTGCCGAGTACGCAAATACTACAAGCATTCCCCCTAAATAAATCAGAAACAGGATTAAAGACAAAAAAGAGCCTCCGTATCCTACGAGAACCCCGCACCCCATTCCTGCTACAACTACCAACCCTAGCGCAGCAAAGTATGGAGAAGGATTAGAGGCTACTGCCGCTAACCCTAGAACTAGTCCAAATAATAATAAATATATAATGTAAGCCATAATTCCCACCAGGATTTTAACCAGGACTAATGGCTTGAAAAACCACCGTTGTATTCAACTACAGGAACCTTTAATGGCCAACCTACGAAAAACCCACCCCCTACTAAAAATCGCTAACGACGCACTAGTTGACCTCCCCGCACCCGCCAATATTTCGGTTTGATGAAACTTTGGCTCCCTACTTGGACTTTGTCTCGGTGCCCAAATCCTGACAGGCCTATTCCTTGCCATACACTATACCTCGGACATTGCAACCGCCTTCTCTTCTGTTGCACATATTTGTCGAGACGTAAATTACGGCTGACTAATCCGTAATATGCATGCAAACGGCGCTTCCTTCTTCTTCATCTGCATCTACCTCCACATTGGTCGTGGCCTTTACTACGGCTCTTACCTCTACAAAGAAACATGAAATGTTGGGGTCGTTCTCCTCCTCCTAGTCATGATGACAGCCTTCGTTGGCTACGTCCTTCCTTGAGGACAAATGTCATTCTGAGGGGCCACTGTCATCACCAACCTCCTCTCTGCCGTCCCCTATGTGGGCAACTCCCTAGTCCAATGAATTTGAGGAGGCTTCTCCGTAGACAACGCCACTCTTACCCGATTCTTTGCCTTTCACTTCCTCTTCCCATTCGTTATTGCAGCCGCAACCATAGTCCACCTTGTGTTCCTCCACCAAACAGGTTCCAACAACCCCACCGGGTTGAACTCAGATGCAGATAAAATTTCGTTCCACCCATACTTCTCATATAAGGACCTATTAGGTTTCGCGGCCCTTTTATTTGCCCTGATTTCCCTCGCCCTATTCTCCCCCAACCTGCTTGGGGACCCCGACAATTTCACACCAGCAAACCCCCTTGTTACCCCTCCCCATATTAAACCTGAGTGATACTTCTTATTTGCCTACGCCATCCTCCGGTCCATCCCAAACAAACTTGGAGGGGTCCTCGCCCTCCTATTTTCTATCCTGGTTCTTATAGTTGTGCCCATCCTTCACACCTCAAAACAACGAGGCCTAACCTTCCGACCTTTCACACAATTCCTATTCTGACTCTTAGTTGCCGATGTTATGATTCTAACCTGAATTGGGGGTATACCTGTAGAGCACCCCTTCGTGATTATCGGCCAAGTCGCATCCTTTCTTTATTTCTTCCTCTTTCTCATTCTCACCCCCTTCGTCGGCTGAATAGAGAATAAAGTACTCGAATGACATTGCACTAGTAGCTCAGAGTCCAGAGCGCCGGTCTTGTAAACCGGACGTCGAAGGTTAAAGTCCTTCCTACTGCTTCGAAGAAAGGGGATTTTAACCCCCACCCCTAACTCCCAAAGCTAGGATTCTAAACTAAACTATTCTTCGCCGAGCTCTGCCCCCTCAGTACATATATGTATAATCCCCATACCATAATTTAACCATATAATGCATGCCTTTATACATACTATGCTCGACAAACATTGATTTATTTGACCCATGATGAATTTAACCTAACATAATAAAACACATAAATTTCATTAACACATATTTGTCTATTGAAGAGGTACATAAGACTATAATTGTAATAATAATTAAACTGGAAGTCCAATAATCGAAATTTAAGACTCCACATAACATTCATCTACTAAGTTCTCACACGACTCAACATTCAGTCAAATTAAACATTTTAATGTAGTAAGAACCGACCATCAGTTGATTTCTTAATGCATACTCTTATTGATGGTCAGGGACAAATATCGTGGGGGTTTCACTTAGTGAACTATTCCTGGCATTTGGTTCCTATTTCAGGGTCATTGATTGATATTATCCCTCATTCTTTCCTTGACGCTTGCATAAGTTAATGGTGGTAATACATACGACTCGTTACCCACCATGCCGGGCGTTCACTCTAAGGGGCAAGGGGTTCTCTTTTTTTTTTTCCTTTCAACTTGCATTTCCAGAGTGCATACAGAACCGATTATCAAGGTTGAACATTTCCTTGGTTCCACGCCATATGTTTCATGTTGAAATGATATTATTAAAAGAGTAGCATAACTGATATCAAGAGCATAAGGACTGATATTTTCTCGAGACTTAGATATGATATTACCCCTCGGCTTTTGCGCGTTAAACCCCCCTACCCCCCTACACTCCTGAGATCCTTATCACTCCTGCAAACCCCCCGGAAACAGGAAAACCTCGACTTGTGTAGCAACCTCTCCCAAAATGTATCTATTTACACTATTACAATAATACAATT